CAATAAATTAGATAGGGAACTAGTAAAGTTCCCTATGCACGAGTCTGTCATTGTACTGGAATAGTTGTACTGTAATATAGGACGAATACCTTAAACTGGTAGAAATAAAATATAAAGAATTAAGTAAGATTCAAAATGGTTTCTTTATAAAGGAAGAAAGATTCTGATTTATTTGATTGATATCAGGAGATCAAATGAGTTCTTCATTCATTCATTGAATGATAAATGACTACAAGCGAAGGAGATACACGATTTAAATAATGGAAAATCCAATATTTCACAATTGTATCTAGAATAACTGGAAAGGTGGAAACAAGACCAGATATAATTTGATCGTTATGAGCCAATCCAAAATCGTTGTAGAACGAACCAATTATTAGTTCCCAACCATGAGTCGAGTGAAATCCAATCCATAAATCAGTAACTAAAAGAATCGAAAAAGCTTTTATTGTGTCACTTAAGTTATAGAGGAATTCCTGAACCCAAGAATTAAGAATGACAAGTTCCTCATTACCCAAAATAAAATAACCACTTAGAATAGCGAAAGAGATTATATTTGTCGAGAAATGCAAAATGATATGGAGATGATATTCATTGTGTGTTTTGACCAATTGTATCGTTTCCTTGTGTATTCCTATACGAAGTTTTTGTATATGTGTCTCCGGGTACTCCTTTATCATTTCGTCCAACAGAAAGAGTTCTTCTAATTCTATGAATCTTTCTAGAACGTTTTTCTCTTGAATGATATTCAAGAGAGTTTTGGATTGCCCGGTATTCCACCAATTTGTAACCCAAAGTTCCAGACATTTATTAAATGGGAGAGAGACCCACCAGGGCAAAAATACTATAGATACAAGATATGGGAAAGAAGGCAATGCTTTCTTTTTTTTCATTTTTTATCTGTGAATTGAATCGTTAATGAACCTGCTTCATTCGTTGACTCTATATGATATTTCTCTGAAGCACGAGTTCTATAACAAGGTATTGAACCTATGGGTCTATTCATTCCAATTTTTGTGTCAAAATTGAATTTAGTTCTTGGATCTAGAAGGAATATAGAAATGGGATAAGGGTTCGCCCTTTCGGATAAAAATGCAAAATCAATATTATTCCTAGATATCTCAATTGGGCAAATTCGAATGGGCAAATTCGAAGCAATTTCATCTTCATTTGTTCCTTTCTATGAATACTCGAAAACCCACTTAAAATAACGAATCGGATTTAGAAACGAAAACCCCCCTCAGTTAATTATTTCGAAATGTTTCACCGCCTAGCCACAACCAAGGAAAAAAGGTATCATCAAAATTTTGGGCCTAAAAAGATGAGATGAATTCCGTATTACGAAATAAATCTTGGATATATTTGATGAATCCTTACTTATTATATTAGCCTTATATTAGTCTTTTTTCTAGTAGAAATTTTCTAGTAGAAAAGAATTGAGTTGGGATCCATACGCATACGAAATACTTTTGGTATACAAATGGTATACAAAAATTTCTTCTTTTCTTAATTTTCTTCTTTATTATAGTATAGTTTATTATAGTTATTCCATATACGCCCTCCTGCTTTTTTGGTTTATTCTATGGGAGTCGCCACGACAAAGGAAGGAGGAAATAGAATAATCTAACATGTTTTGTTCAAATGAACATTCCAAAAAGACTTCAATTGTATTAAAAAAGGAATTAGCAAGTTCCTTCCCCCATGCCGAGAAAACATTTATTCTTTATTGTGTTCAATTCATTTCAAAATACTTCAATTGGTACGCCCAAGAAATAGGCCAATTCGGCAGCTTTTTGTTCAATTTCTCGTGGAGTAAAATTCTCATCAGTACGAGTCAAGGGAATGGCCCCTTGACCTCTGATTTCCATATAAAGGACACGACGAGGATAAAGACCCTCTTTAACCTCAATTCTGATTGATTGGATATCTCTCATAAGGAAGCGAAGGAAGATGCGACGATTTATTCCAGGAAATCCCCAACGAAAAATGCACACAATTCCTTCTTTTCTATCGAATTGGTCATAACCACTACCTACATTCCACAAAATTGTGCACCACAAATAGGAGCTAACGAACAGACCTGCGATCCCATAAAAAGACATCACGATTCCTTGTGGAAAAAAAAGAATTTGCTGAGATGGAAATATGGATATCAGATTCCTACCAAGATAACTGGAAGTTCCAACCGCTAAGAATCCTAGTGAACCCAAAAAAAGGATACAGGCCCAGCAAAAATTACTTGTTTTTCGAGACCCCCTTATAAGTTCTATCCATATATGTTCTGATCGCCAATTCATACTATACTAGATCCAGTTGCATTCGATTGGAATTGAGAGAATAACCCAAATTTGACTTTACCTTTCTTGATCCCGAAGTAACTTTCATCAACTAGCACTATTCTGATGTGGAGTAATTGGTTAGATACATTGACTTTCTATTAAAAATATTTACTGATCCATTTTTAACCAGCTATATATATATATATACATGCATTTATGCAGATAGCATGTATCCGCATACATAACAGTTCTTTCATTTGTGTGTGGAAAGAGCCACATATCGTACCATATTGCACTAAAAAAATATCTGTATTATGATACAGTGTTGAAATAAATTGATAGGATTTGGTCCCATTGGATCTAGACAATCTTATTTTTTTGGACATGAAGAGATAAAGAAGCCATTGCAATTGCCGGAAATACTAGGCCCACTAAAGGCACAAAAATAGAGGGTAAGTTGAGATCTGTCATAGAATGGGTTCCTCGATTTAATATTTGTATCTATATATTTGTATCTATTAGAAAGATATCTTATGATATGATAAGTATATCTATTATAAGTAATATTAGGTAATATTGACTATTGTATTTTATATAATATTATACTACTAAGTATATATAAACAATTAAGTATATATAAATATATAATTTCTAAATAATATATTTATATTAAAATAGAAATTTAAAATATAAAAATAATATTAAAATATTAAATTTAAAGAAAAAAAATTATCCGAAACTTCTGACTCTTACTATAAAGTGTAACTTATATCACCAAAGAACATTTTTCTTAGTTTTTTTTATTATGATGAACTAAATACTTGTTCGCTACAAACAAAATAACTGAATCTAGTGCTATACTTTAATTTTTTGAATTTTGATTCAAGGGAAAGAAACCATGGAGCTGAAATAACTCACTTAGAACACCTTTTAAAGGATTACGTGGTACGATTGGGTCAAATAAGCCTTTATGGAATAAATAGTCAGACGCTTGTGAACCATCGGGTACTGTCCTATTCAATGTTTGTTCAATTACTCTTTTACCCGCAAATGCAATGTACGCATTAGGTTCAGCAATAATGATATCTCCCAACATACCAAAACTGGCTGTTACTCCACCGGTTGTAGGAGATGTAAGGACTGGTACATAGAATAACTTTTTAGTGGATTGGTAATCATATGAAGCAGAAGATATTTTAGCCATTTGCATCAAGCTCAAACTTCCTTCTTGCATGCGTGCTCCTCCAGAAGCACACACAATAATGACAGGTAGAGATCGATTAGTAGCATACTCAATCAAACGAGTGATTTTCTCACCTACTACAGATCCCATACTACCTCCCATGAACTTAAAATCCATAACCCCAATTGCTGCGGGAATACCGTTTAGTTGACCTATGCCTGTTTGAACAGCTTCAGTTAAACCTGTCTTTCTTTGATAAGAATCGATACGATCTTTATAAGGTTCCTCTTCTGAATGAAATTGAATGGGGTCCATAGAAACCATATCTTCATCCATAGGATCCCAAGTGCCCGAATCAATCGAAAGTTCGATTCTATCTGAACTACTCATTTTCAAATAATATCCACACTGTTCACAAATATTAATTTTTGACCTAAGAAGTTTTTTATAATTTAATCCATAACAATTTTCGCATTGAACCCATAAATGTCTGTATTTTTTATTTATATCGAAATCATTAGATCTTCCTCTTATATTGAAATCACTGCCATTATTACGAGTTCTTATACTAAAACTTCCACTTTCACTACCACTTACATTTTCAGTACAAATGAAACTATAAATGTAACTATCACTGTAATTGTCAGTACCACCTGAAATGGAACTATTAATACTGACTTCAAAACGAAGATAACTATTAATGCAACTATTAATGTGATTAGTCCAACTAGATTGAGTATCATACATGTAATGATAATAGTAGTGATTGTTTCTCTTAGACCCCCTATTCAAAAAACTAGAAAAAAAACCTTCTAATTCACTCAGAAAAGAACTATCATTGTCAATCTCAAAACTATGATTTTCAATATCAAAATATACGGAATAACTGTCACCATTACTATCCCTAACTAAAAAAGTGTCATCAGAGATCAAACTCCAAATATCCCTGATACCAAATAAATAATCAACATTACTGAAACTATAACTAACACTATCACTCCAATTTTTCTCCATATCATTTAGAAGGGGTTCATCACTTCCACTGGTATGGCCAATAGCATCAAGACTTTCCATTGATTTACTTAAACCATACCTATGTTCTAACTTTAACTTCTCGTTAGACAACATCGAATTGAACCACCATTTTTCCATAGAATCTTCCTGCCCCCTATTTGATGAAAATACAATAGATGAATAGTCATTCGATGAATAATTATTTTACTATTTTATTTCCTATCAGAATTAAGCATATGAGGATTAGGATTGTTAACTAATAATAAGTGAGTATTGAAAGAAATGATTCTCTTTTTTTTTGAATCCGAGATAGCACTTCAATATCTATCTATATAGAAAGATTTTTTTTTTCAATTAAAATAAAAATTCTCATCAAAAATAGTTTATAAATAAGGAATTCGTTCTCGTATAACCTTGTATCGTATAATCAAATAATAAGTTTATATTGCATTGCAACATGGAACGAAAAAGACAATATACAGGATGAGTAGATTGGATAGAGGGAGCCCTTCCCTTAGCTTAAT